AAGATGTTCTACTTTTCTATAGAAATGGGTTCGCTCAAGAAAGGATCCAGAAGATATTGATTGTAAATAATAGGATTGTTTACAAAGAAAAAATAATACAAATTCGAGTTCAAATACATAAGAACTATACAAGAACCAAAAAAATCTTTTATTTTCTTTTGAAATAGCGTAACTAGATTTATTTGGAGTAATAAAACGATTCCAATTATCATATTCATGGAGAAAGAATCGCAAGAAATGCAAAGAAGGAACATCTTGGATCCAGCATTGAAGGATTTGAACTAGGGTTTCCAGATGGATAGAGTAGGGTATTAATATATCTGACACAGAATTTAAATGTGAGAATTTGTCCTCTAAAAAGGGAAATACCGAATGAATAGATCGTAAATTCTGAGATTTTGGTATCTCTTTTTCTTCGGTAGAAAATGCTAAGCGTGGCGATAGTGGAATTTCAGCAATGGCTGCAAAACCTTCTGATACCATTTTAGAAAAAAACGGAGAATAAAAAAAATGGTTGCGCCCGATGAATAGATTTTGATTTTGGTTAGAACCATTAACCGAAAAAATCAAATAATTCTGTTGATACATTCGAATAATTAAACGTTTCACAAGTACTGAACTAGATTTATTGTCATAACCCAAAATTTCTACAGGTTCGTAAAAAATCGAAGCGTTTAAACCATGACCATGAGCAAGCGTGTAAATATACTCCTGAAAGAGAAGGGGATATAAAAAGTATTGCTGCCTGGATCTACCTTTTTCTAAATATCCTTGTAATTCTTCCATTTACATTTCTCCACTTGAAATAAAACAGAGGCGGGGATGCTTGTTTCTTGGGCTTTCATTTCAAATGATACATAGTACAATATGGTCAGAACGGGGTTATGTATTATTTATATATATACGTTTTATATTAGAGTAAGAAAAAAATACCCCAACCCCAGGAACGGGGAATCTAATCAACAGACCTCTTTCCTCCCCTTTTTTAAACAATTGGTTTTTGTTCGTTATCCTTAAAAAGGGGGTCCAAAATCCTTTATTTTTGCAACCGGATCGCTCTTTTGATTTTGGAATCAAATTCTATTCTATTTATCAATATACTGTTTCTTCTACACATCTGTCTCCACCAATCCATAATAAGGAATAGTTAGGATTAAAAAAAAAGAATCAATAGTCCACCCATGGGAGAACCCTTCCTGAATCAGGTACTAATCTATTTTTAACGTTTAATTAGATCAGGTAATCATTCAAATTAAGAACATAAGCTCGTTGCTTTTTGTTTTACCAGAATTGGAGCCATAGAACTCTATCCATTTATTCACTAGACCCAACTGTAAATAGTAAATTGATTTTGCCCCCTTCCAATAATCAAAACACAATATTTTCTAATGATCCAATAAAGATAAAATAAACTCAAAGTTCTATTCTAAGAAAGAAATCTTTTATTACTTTTTTCATAGTACGACATGCTGTTTTTTCCTTCATTACCTTTCAGGATCAGTCGTGGTCTTATAGACTCTACCAACAGTCTGGACGAATTCGTCGCTTCATCCAAATGTGTAAAAGATCCTAGTCGCACTTAAAAGCCGAGTACTCTACCATTGAGTTAGCAACCCGAAAAAATATGTAGATACGATCAAAATAATAAAAATGAATTGGATTGTACTACAGGACCCTGTCAAAAAATCAAAACATTAAATTAGCAACAAATCTAAAAGAAAGATTTTAGAATCAATATCAATTATAAATATAAACACAAAAATGCAAATATCAAACAGAACGGGCGGATCACGGATCGGATTAAAAAATAACGGATTCCCATAGAGATGTCAAAATAAAAATGGATTTACACCCATTTTTTTTAGCAATTTTTTTTTTTATTTTCGTTAATAAAATACGTATCGTATAACAGCCAATCCAACAAACCCACCATTTAATTTATTTTGACTGAAGTGAAGGAAACCCCAATAAGGGCAAGGATAAATAGATCTATGTTATCTTAGATCTATTTATCTACGGTCGAATTATATTTGTTCGATACACCATTGTCAATATGAGTGGAATACTAATAAAACAAATCTAATTAAGGAAAAATAAGGCATTGTGCTGGATTGGCACAAGATAAATAATAACGAGATTAAAGAAGAAAGAAAAGAAAGAGGTAGAGAGAAAGTCTCGAGCTTATTCAATCAAGAGGGATATAACAAGAAAGATGCCAGTTCCCCCCTCTTTTTTATTTGAATAAAAATTCACAATTAACTCGATTGAAGCTACTTCTTTAAACTTAAAATAACTCTGCCTTCCTTAAAATATCATGAACAGTTAGAGTAGGTTGAGCACCGTTTTCAAGGAAATACAAAATGGCGGGAACATTTGAATAAGTTTGATTCTTTATCGGATCGTAAAAACCTACCTTTCGAAGATCTCTTCCCTCTCTTCGGGATCGAACATCAATTGCAACGATTCGATAAATGGCTCATTGGGATAGATTTAGATAAACAATGCCCCCCCCTAGAAACGTATAGGAGGTTTTCTCCTCATACGGCTCGAGAAGAAAAGATTCGAATTTCTGTATATAATAGCAAATGGATCCAAAAAATAATGAATTAGACTATTAAAGTGGTTTTTTGTTCTTCCTTGCGGGAAAAAAGAAATCTCATTCGATTCGTACTCATAACTCAAGTAGAATAATTCTGAAAGAGTTCCAAGGGAAATCCTTAAACATTTATTTCTTGAGCCGTCTCTAACCTCTTTTGTTTGTCTCGTCTCGAATCGACTTTTATTCCTCATTCTGATCCAATTGTGAAGACAATTTAAAATAGTGTTTCCTTGTTCCGGAATCCTTTCTCTTTGTTTTGTGAAATCATTGGGTTTAGACATTACTTCGGTGATCCTTACTCCTTTTCAAAGAGGCAGCAACATACCTTCTGTTTATTTTTATTTCTATTCTATAGAAAGAAATACGAACAATTGATTTCTTTATGATACACTTAACTTTTGATCGAAAAAGTTTGAACAATTCCGACAAATATTACTTTTTTGTTTCAAACTTATTGGAATTTAACCTTTCTATTTATATATTGAGGATATACTTACAAAGTTGGTACGACTTATTGATTGTCACTAACCCTAGATTCTTCCTCCTGAAAAATGAATCAATACTTTCTACTCGAGCTTCATCATGTACTATTTAGATTCAAATCCAACAGAAATTGGGTTCCGGTGGAACAGAATATACTATGTCGAGCCAGGAGCATCTTCGTTCTTATAGAAAATGGTGGGTGTAAGAATCCACGACAGATCATGTCCTTCAAGTCGCACGTTGCTTTCTACCACATCGTTTCAAACGAAGTTTTACCATAACATTTCTCTAATTTAATTTCCAACCAATATGGAATTGATTCAATCTAGATGGAATCATGAATAGTCATTGGCTCAACGGCTAGAATATATATATTCTATAGTATTAATTTACTATTGTAATGTAATAATTGTAATATAAATAATAGATAAATAATATAAGATAAATAATATAAATCATAGTATATAGTATTATAGTTAAGACTTATTTATATCTTTAACAGATTGTTCCGGACAGTTAATTCGGGAAGGATTCCATTTTTTTCGAACAAAATAAACTATAAACTTTACAAAGAACAAAGAAGGGCCCCTTATAGAGTTCCAATCTGGAAACAAAATAAGTTTTTAACCAAAAAAACGATTACAATAACCACGGAATTGAATTATTGATAATATGGATTTCTCCCACCTACTCGAGTAAAAAGAGTTCATATCATAAAAAATAAAGTAAAAATCCAAAGAAGTTTAAAGAATCCCCGACTTCAAGCATCATGACGTAAAAACATATTTCCGTTCATGATTGAATTGAATCTCGAATTCAATAAACAAATCGAAGCAATCACAATGACTAGCTAAAAATTGTTAGCTGATATTTGATTCACTAAAGAGTCTTCAATTTTTATCATGTCCAGTTTAATTATTAATATAATGGTTTAGTTTAAACCAGAGAGATTACCGGTTTCCTCATTTTCATGGATATTAAATAAGGAAGGTCTCACGTAAGGTAAGATTAAGGCCGTTATTCTTTAATATCTAAAAGAGAAAATAAGACCCCATGGTTTTGATTTTCCCATATTTATCATAACCAAGAAACCATTCTTACCGTTGGGGAATTGTGGATATTTAAGTAATTCGCGGAGCCCTTTCACTTAACCGAAAGGCTGTTGGTACTAAAATAGAAATAAAAAATATATTATATTATTATAAAAATATATTATATTTTTATAATAATATAATAACAATGCATATATATATATTATGTTATGATAATATATAACATGGAATTTGGGATGGACCTTGTTCATTTTCATTTTATACAGATTTTTTCTTTCGGATTTAAGAATCCCTTCACCAATTCTATTCCATAAAGTCAACTAAATGGAATAGAATATAGAAATTCTCCCAATCGTTACATTACCATTACATTGATTTACAATTATTGATTTGAACCAGAAAATATACAAAAATGAGGTCCAGATCAATTCGTTTTTCCTATTTTAATTTTTCCCAATCCAGCTTTACCCCCTTTTGAGTTTAAAAATCTTAAGACTAGTGATGAAATGAGCGCTAAAAACTCCCTATGGGCTATACATAGGGATGGGAATATACCATTTATTTACTTTAGTTTTAGGCTTCTTGAGAGAGGGAAATGAAGAGACCCTTCTTTCATATTTCGATTCAATATGAATAATGGGGGCATAGTCTGAGTGTGAATGATTCGCCCAAAATTTCATTTCAATTAATAGAATGGAAAATGCAGATATTTCCACCCACATTTAAAACCTTATCCCATTTATAAGAAACTAAATAAATTCGAAGAATCATTCTTAGAATTTACAACGAAAAATGGTTTTCTTTACCCATTTCTGTTTAATATTGGCTACAATGTGATCCAATCCACCGTTTCTGATATAAACGATCTGGGACGGAAGGATTCGAACCTCCGGATAACGGGACCAAAACCCGGTGCCTTACCGCTTGGCCACGCCCCATTTAGATTTCTATTCGACACTAATAACCACTAATATAATATTTGACTATTCGTAATTCCAGTCCCAATATAATATATATTGGGTATCTTGTTGCCGGGATTCCACACATGTAGAATGTAGTATAAATATATAAAATATATAAAAAAAATTCATTGATCATTGCATGGAATTCAATTAAGATATTGTATGAAAGTGCAATTCCTTGTATTCTCGTTTGAGAATTGAAAAGGGGATTTTTGATTTGGAAGAGTTCAAAAAAAAAGAGGGATTTTTTTGACTTGTCCTTTTACCTTAGGTAAAGTTAAAGTAACTCATTCAAAATCAAATTATCTAATCGACAAGAACAAAATGTTTGTTATGCTTAATATCTTTAGTTTAATCTGTATCTATCTTAATTCTGTCTTTTATTCGAGTAGTTTTTTCTTTGCCAAATTGCCCGAGGCTTATGCCTTTTTCAATCCAATAGTAGACTTTATGCCCGTCATACCCCTACTGTTTTTTCTCTTGGCCTTTGTTTGGCAGGCTGCTGTAAGTTTTCGATGAATGAAATCCTTAATAATAATAATCTCCTAAATTTTAATTCGTGAATTTTTTGAGAAAAAAAAGATTCTCAATAATGAAAAATTCATTAAGATCAGATAAATCTTACATTATGAACCCTCAATTCCAAAATGGAAATTTTGTTTGTATATTGAATAGATGAATTTGGATTAATTTATTTCCCTGTTCTGACCTTCCGGCGACCAAATACTTTAATTTGATTCTACACGATACCTAATTGTGGATATAACAAGATCGTTTTTTTAACGAAGGAATCTTAAATCTTATTACAAAGAAATTCGTAATAATCTATTCTCCTTAAAAAAAAAAGACTTCATTTTTTATTTTGAGTTGTCATGCAAAATAGCGTATGGGTGAAAAAAATAGGTAATCTATTCTCCTTAAAAAAAAATGATCTTATCCTGGAGATTGTGTAATGCTTACTCTAAAACTTTTTGTTTATACAGTAGTGATATTCTTTGTTTCCCTATTTATCTTCGGATTTTTATCTAATGATCCAGGACGCAATCCTGGACGCGAGGAATAAAGATAAGAGATTCTTTGTTTTTCCTTACTTGAATTTCTTATTTTATCTATTCCGTGCATTTAACTACGAGAAAATAAAACAAGGAGATTTTTTCGAATTTGAACGTCTCGAGTGAAGAGAGCGGAGAGAGAGGGATTCGAACCCTCGGTACAAATAACTCGTACAACGGATTAGCAATCCGACGCTTTAGTCCACTCAGCCATCTCTCCCAATACAAAATTGAAGATTTTTGATGTAACACATAAAGTTGAAGTAAAGATTGATCAAAAATCTTATTCTTCTGACCTATTACTTATTACTATGGATATATATATCATATTATATATACATACAATAAAATTTAAATGGGATAATGTATAAATAAAAATAACAAAACAAATATAAATAATAAATATATAATTAAATAAGAAATATATAATATATTCTAATATTATAAGAAAATCTATATTATATAATATAGAATATATAGAATAATAAATAGAAATAGAATAATAATATAGAATAATAAAATCTAGGAATGGATAGGATAAGATATCCGCAAATTGGATCCGCAATTCAATTTATATAAATATAATGATTCAAAACAGATACCGCCAATAGAAAGAATACCTTACTTCTTTTATTTAGTACAAAAGGTTTATCCCCCCGGCCCGCTTAAGTACAGGCCGGGCCGGTACTTCTTTTTTTGTTCTAATGAATCATTTGCGGATCAAACGATTTATTTATCTTTTTATTTGATATCAATTCATACTTTAGTATTGAAGTAGCAACAAGGCTAGGGCAGTTTCTATTTCTATTTCTGCAATGGGGGTGTTTTCATTCTTTTTCTTAAGAATTAATGCTTTACTTAACTTTTACTTAACTTATTACTAAATTCTAACTTTTTACTTCATTTTACTTATTTTTTTTTATTATTTCATGTTTTTTTCTTCACTTCCAGTTTCTGGCAGGTCGAAATAAATGTCAACGCTAGAATTTGAATGATTCTGATGCTATCTTGATTGTGTCTCACCACTTTGTTCGACAAATGGTCCATTCATATACAATAATAAAATTGTAGCGGGTATAGTTTAGTGGTAAAAGTGTGATTCGTTCTATTGACAACTTAAATAGTTAAGGGGTCTTTCAGTTTTTTTCATATTCTGATCAAAAACTTTTATTCTTAAAAAGGGTTAATCTTTTACCTCCCAATAACATATTTGAGGACGAATATACATTCTCACGATTTGTATCCAAGGGTTAATTATTAATATGAATTGAATAAAGAAAAATCGGATTATAGGGTCGTGAAGCATAATTTTAAAAATTGGATCAACTCTTCCAATTGAATAAGTATGAGTA